TGTTAGAAATGATTCCCTTTACTTATCAGGATTGGAACTAACAAGAATGGTTGGGACAACAAACATCCATCTCGTTCGTATTTTGGATACCCGTATAACCATCGAAGACTGTTGAAGTGACTACTTCCTGCAAATTTTAGGGCGTTGAAGACAAAGAAATTGTTGGGTCGCCTTTTTAAATCTAATATAATGCCAACATACTTGATGTTAAGGAAAGACCTTTTACAAGAAGGTTGGCTAGAGATTTCTTGTAAAAACACCAGCCCCACTCAGTTTATAATGAGAATATTTCAATCTTTTTTGATTACATGTCTTTTTTTCATTATACACATAAAGGAGGAGCCGTATGAGGTGAAAATCTCATGTACGGTTCTGGAACGGAGATTCTTTGAATCGAACGACGACCGTAACGGATGTCGGCTCAATCCGAAGGAAATTATGCGGAAGCTTTACAGAATTATTATGAAGCTATGCGACTAGAAATTGATCCTTATGATCGAAGTTATATACTCTATAACATAGGCCTTATTCATACAAGGAACGGAGAACATACAAAAGCTTTAGAATACTATTTTCGGGCACTAGAACGAAACCCGTTCTTACCACAAGCTTTTAATAATATGGCCGTTATCTGTCATTACGTGCGACTATCTCCACTATAGAAATAAAAAAAGGGGAAGAAAAAAGAAATCCGTTAATAAATACTAAAAAAGGGTAGGCTTTCTACATATGTATCGTTCAAAACAACGATTTTTATCAGCTGTAGTAAAAAAATAAACTTTATAAAAGTAGAAATATTAATATGAAGAAATAGGTATGCCTAAATACTGTATTCTATGGATAAAGGATCTAATTGATAGAGGAAGCACCGTAAAGATCAATTCGCGAGGTTTTAGTCCGATCCAATAAGAACTGCTTACTTATATCATGATATGAGATAAAAGTTAGTAATCAACTTATGTAATAAAGTTGATCCCCTAAGGTATTGAGCAGCGGTGTAGCATCAGATCCCAAAGATAGTAAGTCTTTTCCTTCTTATGAGGGAAAGTCTTTTTCAAAGATTCTATATAAATTTATATATGAAACCGAGATAGTTACCTTTCAGAAAAGTCTAATGATAGTTAAAATGCTTATGCTTTATTCTTCTGAAGGTGGGAAAAAAGATAAAACTAATTATTAACAAAATTTTTAGTTTGAAACTTATGTAATTAACCTCTTTCTTTTGGTTAACTCGAAAAAAAGGGGTGGGGGTCGCGAGATATCTATGAGAAATCCCATTCAATTAAATACGAGAGATTACATCAAAAGAATTTGACTGTTGAGCCGTATGAGATCGGAAACTCTCAAGTACGGTTCTAAGGGAAGGAATCCACCTATTCCGACCGGGGAGAACAGGCCGTTCAGCAAGGAGATTCGGAAATTGCGGAGGCTTGGTTCGATCAAGCCGCCGAGTATTGGAAACAAGCTATAGCGCTTACTCCTGGTAATTATATTGAAGCACAGAATTGGTTGAAGATTACAAGGCGGTTTGATTGAATATGAACACTGTTATATTTATTTAGTTTAGATTTCGAATTTTTTATATTTGTTAGAATAAATTATTTGTTGTCCCTATCGGTCAAATAACTAAAACAGATCCTTTTTCTGGGAAGAACCAACCAAAGAATTTCTTTATATCTCTTCTAAGATCGTTCTATTTCGTCTAGTATTTGGTAGGAATAAACGGTATACAGATCAATATATAAACTAGAGAATCTTTTTCGTTTCCTATTTTAAAATTTTAAAACTAATAAAAAAACTTCAAATAACTAAATATAATATAAATCCGGAGATGTCTCTTAGTTTAGTAATTCCCTCTCTCCAAATTTTGAATAAAGTGCGGAATAGGGTCATATTAATATGTTATATGTATTGAATACATGACATAAAGTAGTTCCATTTAGTAACGTATAATTGAGATATGAGTGCAATCTATTGCACAAAAAATTGTTTTTGAATCTATTCAAAGTCAAGAAAGGCGGTTTATAAAATTAAAAAAGGTCCGTTAAGCGCCTCGCGGCTATGTCATAATAGATCCGAACACTTGCCCCGGATCGACTTCCAGATCATAATTGCTCTAGTGAATAACTAAAGAAAATAGATAGATGGGAGATGTGAAGAGAAAAAAACTAAGTCTAAATATCTCTCATAGGTTCACTAATTCCTTAACTATTTATTACTATAATATTGGCGGGTTTCTTTGTATGTGTTGTCCGGAAAGAGGAGGACTCAATGATTATTCGTTCGCCGGAACCAGAAGTTAAAATTTTGGTCGATAGGGATCCCGTAAAAACTTCTTTCGAGGAATGGGCCAGACCCGGTCATTTCTCAAGAACTATAGCTAAGGGGCCTGATACTACCACTTGGATCTGGAACCTACACGCTGATGCTCACGATTTCGATAGCCATACTAGTGATTTGGAGGAGATCTCTCGAAAAGTATTTAGTGCCCATTTCGGTC